TACACTTAACAAAACGTCTTCTTCTTTGAACAATAAAGAGGGAAAGAAATAAAAAAAAGTCTAGTCTTTCTCAGTATCTATCTATAAAGATAGTAAGAGCTCATTCCATTGATTGAAATAGAAAATTTCGGAAGAATTTTAGGTTAGAAGAAATTTCCAATCATCGGAATCCCTTTCTTTTCGAAATACAAACACGGGAATCACTGAAATATCTCTTTGAGAGAAAGAGTATGATTCATATCATAGATAACTCCATTGGAGTCCAATGGAATTCGAAATTCAGAGATTTTGATTTTAAATAGTTCAAAACGCGTTGCAGAACGATCTATAAAACAATTGATACGGTTTGATTCCTCAACTCAATTAGTAGTACTTCTAGAGCCCACTTCTTCCCCACACTACGAGTGAAAGGGAAAATGTAAAGACTACCATTAAAGCAGCCCAAGCGAGACTTACTATATCCATGTGAATTATGTCCCCTATCTCTATAAATACGAAGGAATTTTTCCATTATTCCTCCCTAATAATAGTGGAATCCATGGCGCAGAGTCAAAAAGGGATTCTGACCGAACACTATCGAGAAACCAATCCAATAAATCGATTATGATTTCGAATCGGGAAAGATTAAACACAAGCAAAATACGTAGTAAGATCCGAAGGGAATGGGAACATGTAGGAATAAGAATAATAAGGCCTATTCTTTTTTTGTTTTGTTGACCTTAGTAAGTAAAAACAGACAAGGGAGAAATCACGAAAAACCAGAAATCTCTATCTATTACAGACCTCTATTTCCCCATTTGATCCGGTACCCCCCTTCCCCATTATCGCTCTGAAAGAGGGGGCTTGTCTAGGGGTTGCCGCAAAGAAATTCTTTCTGTTTGCCCCTTTTTCTATAAAATAGAAAAGTCAATTATCAATCCAATTTAATATTGGTTGGATACCTGAGCACTCGGAGATTCTCGCGAGTCCGTCGTATATTGCACCTCCTTCCAAAACTCTTAATTGAATCAGATTTCCTATTCAGGCTCTACAATCTGATTCAAGATCCAGTCATTAGACACTCCCTTAGTAATATAAGGGAATCGTGAAGTCTTGATAGACCCTCTACCAGTAGATTCGAATATTTCCTTGAATCCTAGATGCGAACGAGCATTCACACTCTTTTTGTTTAGAAAACCCTCAGACCACATGCTTAGAATCAACAAAGCATTAACAGTCTGTTTCTTCTGCTTCTAACGGGGAAGAATTCTGCGAGTTCTATAAGCGGAACCGAAGAGAAGAAGAGATTTCGGGTTTTTTTGTTGATCAGGCGACACCCGGATTTGAACTGGGGAAAAAGGATTTGCAGTCCCCCGCCTTACCACTCGGCCATGCCGCCAAAATAATACAAAATAGATGAAAATTTTCCCAGATTGCTGAAGTTTTATTGTACTTGGATTTTGACTCCTGTTTTCCTTAATCCTTTTCCTAAAAGAAACACCCTTTTTGGATTTTATCCATCCCTTCGATTGATTGTATAGTATTGGAAAATCCACAATGCTAAAAACATTCTCTGGCTTTTCTATTGAGAAATCAAATGTGGATTTTCAGCCGACAAACTTGAACCATTAACTATTGACTACTTAGTTCGAATTAATGACGATTCTGGGATTTGAATCGCAAATTGTGTTTTCCTAATGACATAAGAAAATACAAATTGAGACAGAACTAATCAGTATTTATTTTTTCAATCAAAAAATCCTTCTCAATTTCAATTATAACAAAACATATCAGTATATGTAAACCCCAGAACATAAATTGTTACACAGATATCTATTATTTAGATATATTGTCTATAGGTAATTATTAGAAAATTATCCTACTTCACTTCAATTTTGCATTAAATAGAAATTCTCTTTTGATAGAACACGACCCGGACTGTCCCGAATAGAACCAGCAATAAAAGAGAAGTCGGATATTATAGCTATCCGCATACGTGTTTAATAAGTGCAACCCTTCTTATACACTTCAAATCATATTCTATTCAAAAATCAGTAAAGTAAAGTAGAAATATTTCTCTTCTCTGCGAATCGTTTTTTTTTTGAATAACGAAATCTCTAACATAAAGACGGTTAAGTGCTAAAAAAATGGATCCTATGTTGTTTCTGATTTTTCTGTCTTTGTATTTATCTCCCAAATACCGAATCCTTTTATTTTTCTCAAATTCGAATATGTAATATCATAATAATGGTATAATTGAAATCCTTTTTGTTTTGCTATTATATACAAAACCTTATGACTTTAACTTTAATAAGTCTAAGTGACAGAATTCTGTTTCTAGGACTGTTTTATCAATTCCTTTCCATTTTGATCTGTTGCAACTTCCAATTTAAGTAGAAAATTCTCTTTATTCCTCCGTTCAAACGTAGTTCATACATTTCATTCCAAATATGGAGTTGGATAAAATTTCATGTGATTCAGTAAACAGAATAGAAATTCCATCAGTGCTAGATCATCGATC